ATTATTTATTAGTGAACAATAATTGAATAATTCCTTCATAGAGATAGAGGACATAATTCACATGGATATAGTAAATCTCGCTTGGGCTGCTTTAATGGTAGTCTTTACGTTTTCCCTTTCACTAGTAGTATGGGGAAGGAGTGGACTCTAGAAGTACTACTAATTGAGTTTAGGAACTAAACAGTATCACTTTTTTTTATAGATCGTTCGGCAAAGTTTTTTTTATTTAAAATTTCACTATTTCAATTTAAAATTTTATTTTTAAATTGAAATAGAAATGCAAAATATCTTCATTTCGAAATTCTCTTGGATTTTAGTTGAGTAATGTATTCTATGAATAATAAATATATATGAAGAATACTCTTTCAATCAAAGAAATATTTCAATTATTTCCGTGTTCGTATTTTGAAAGTAAAAAAAGTAAAAGGAATACAAATGGTAGGAAATTTATTCCAACTGAATTCTTCATAAATTTTCTATTTCGATGAACTGACTCTTACCAAAGTTAGATATGGACCATGAGGAAGAACGGAACTTTTTTTTATTTTGTTTACCTCTTTACTGTTCAAAGATCAAAGAGAAAACAATTCGGTTATTCCATTACGTGGATACACATTGGGAAACAACATAGTAGTTGTCCAACGAGATACTGCACATCCTAAAATATTGTCTTGGGCGAGTCACATATTGCGCCGCTTGTTTTAGTTTTACTATTTTAGAAATTTTATTTATGTTTTGCTTGTTTTATTGAACCCATTTCATATCATGGTTCAAACGTTAAAAGTCGACGGGTTTTACTAATCCTTTTCGAAATCCGAAGAAGTTCCCATGGATCATTTGTCAACTCCTCAATCAATGACTTCTTCGATAGGTATAATAAAATAATCTTTTAGTTAGCATTCCGACGAAGAAGTCATTGATTCTTTCGATCGGGATTCATATTGAAAATAATCAGAAATCTAGGAATTCTAATCGTAAAAGTCGCTTTCGATTATTTCAAATTAATTTAATTGAAATCAACACAAATTAAATACAAATAGATAAAGCAAAGAAATAGAATTGGGATACTATATAATATACATTATCACTATATATATTATATATACGTAATTAAATCGATTTCTATATATATAGAAAAGGAATATGATGATACTATTGTAGATTGATCTATATTAATCTATATTAAATTAACCCGCATTACAATACAACTTTATACACTACAATAACAATACTAGATAGTATGGTAGAAAGAAATATCTGAATCTTTCTACCATACTATCGTATCTCATAGAATACGACTGATTCTAGTCTGCCCATTTCATTTAAGACGCGAAATTTTTATCCTTTTCTTCTCTGCAATTATTGATAAGAAATAAAAAATCAAGTTTAATTCAAATTAATCACCTTGGCTGACTGTTTTTACGTATATTATAAGTAAAAAAGCAGTAGGAACTAGAATAAACAGTGCAGTAGCAATAAATGCGAGAATATTTACTTCCATAATCTCATTGTTTAATTTTTCTTTAATTCGCAATAACTCGGGAGTTAATCCCATAGAGATAATAAATCTTTCGCCTGTAAATTCAATGGGATGCATTACATCTCGATGATATCGAATCGGATCAATATCATGAATAACAATATCGGAGCTATCAAATCGATTCATCGTCAAGAATTGAATAGTATAACATAGGACGATCTTTTATCCATACTGAACTCAAAATTTGATTCCCGATACAATCAATAATTCCTTTATTTATTTATCATTCTTTTCCATTCTTTCTTTTCTATAACCTACCGCCCTCTTTGTACAATCATCTGATGAAGTATCATCTAACCGCCTTTCCACTTACCATTGGTTCTAAACAAACCCCAACAAACAATAGAAGCTCAATGAAAAAAAAGGAAGGAGCTAAGTTATAACCTCCTTTTTTTAATGATCCAATCTTCTTGGAAAACAAAAGAAGTATGATAAAGACGAGTACAAATTCCGGTATAAAAAAATCGAATATTCCATCAAATTAACTATTTTTTTATATATTTATATATAAATTTAAAAAGTTTGTTCTTTCAAGGAAAAACCCTTATAAAATAAACAAAAAAAAAAAATTCATTACCTCGCTAATAAAAAAGTGATCCTTGTTTGATCTTTATTTTTTAAATATCCTCTTTCATTGGATTAGTAATGGGACGCATATATCAAAAGCTCAATGCGAAATTTGAATGAGATAGATTATTTCAAATTAGTAAAATTTGAAATTGAGGTTACACAAAATAGGGCCCGAAAAGGATATACTTTTATTTTAATCTTAAAAAAAAAGTATTCTATACTATTCTATACACAGTAACTATGTTCAATTTATTTTATATTGTACAAATTCCATTTATGTATGTACTCCCGGGAAACATACAATACTCTACTCTATTTCATATTTCACAGATCGGGAGTAATTGAAAAAGCCAGACCCAGTACAGTACGGTATCCCGTGGAATCCTGAAT